ATATCTTGGAGGAATTTTCCTGTAAAAAAATTAAAAATTTTTCACCTATACTCGGTCACCAAAACTTTTAAAATAACAAAATAAATAATACTCCTCTAAGACTAAATAAAATTAAAGAACAAAAAACCGAATATTTCGTATTTATTGTTCTTGAAATCGATCTTAAATAGAAAGAATAAAAAAATTTTAGATAGAAAAAAAGACTAAGAAGTGCACCTGACAGAGGGAGAATTAGAAATAAAAATCTAATATTTCTGAAAATAATTCTTTTCAAAATACTTCATTTTCCAATAAATATTATAAAAGGAGGAAGTCCACTAAGACCTAAAATCCCAAAACTAACCATTAAATTTTCGCTTATTAGACAAAATATTATTAAAACACCAAAACTTACACAATAAAGAGAAAAATAGACCCACAAATTTCCAAATACTGCACCAATACATCCTCACCCAGTATGAGTAATAGAAGAACTACCTAACATAGCTCGAAAAGAAGTTTGGTTTAATCCAGTAATAGCCCCAGCTATTGCACTAATTCCTCCAAAAACTAATAAAATTCTATGCATTCAGTAAGAATTCTCTAAAATATTAATTAAAAGAGCAAAAGGAGGAATTTTTTGTCATCCCAACAAAATAAATATAGGTATTCAATTTAATCCAGCAGTTACTCTAGGCACCCAAAAATGCATTGGAAAAACCCCAAGTTTTATAAACAAGCTTAAAACCAAGATAGAATCTGAAACCCAATAAGATCTTAAACCTATAAAAAAAAGAACCCCTCCTAATATTAAAAAACCACTTCCCAAAGCTTGGATACAAAAGTATTTTACTACTGATTCTTTTCTTAAAGATATAAATCTAGAATCCCTTAATAGTAAAGGAATAGCTCCTAAAAAACTAAGTTCTAAACCTACCCAACAAATCACTCAATTTGAAGAAGAAATTCTTACTAAAGGACCTAAAATCCGACCTATTAAAAATAATAAATTTCCAGAAGACATAAAATAGCAAAGTTCAATAAACTTTATATTCGTCAACATCAATGACACCCGTTCATCCGGCGGCTACTTAATTATTATTTAATAAAAAGGACTTGCCCGAAAAAACCCAAATTCTTCCTGTTATGGGACATCCTTTTCACTTAGTCGAATATAGCCCTTGACCTTTACTAAATTCTTTTGCTGTTCTCTGTATACCTACTGGAACAGTTTATTATATCAAAACAGGCAATTTAAATTTAATAATATTTGGAGCTATAATAGTACTCTTTATTTCTTATCTTTGATGACGAGACGTTGTACGTGAATCAACTTTTCAAGGACATCATTCTTCTTATGTAGTTTCTGGACTAAAAGTAGGTTTTATCCTTTTTATTGTTTCAGAAGTATGCTTCTTTTTCTCTTTTTTCTGAGCTTATTTTCATAGAAGTTTAGCCCCAACTCTAGATTTAGGTTCAGTATGACCCCCAATAGGAATCACAGTTTTATCTCCTTTCCAAGTACCTCTTTTAAATACATCAGTTCTACTTCTTTCTGGTGTGAGAGTAACTTGAACTCATCATAGTTTAGAAAAAGGGGATAAAAATAGAGCTCTACAAGGTTTATTTTTAACTTTGATTCTCGGATTTTATTTTCTATGACTTCAGTACGGAGAATATAGAGAAACATCCTTTTCTATTGCTGACAGAGTATATGGATCTACATTTTTTATTGCCACAGGATTTCATGGTATACATGTAATAATTGGTGCTATATTTCTTACTGTTTGTTTTATTCGAATGTTTGTATTTCATTTTGATAAAAATCATCACCTAGGTTTTCTAGCTGCAGCCTGATACTGACACTTTGTTGATGTAGTTTGACTATTCCTTTTTGTTAGAATTTATTGATGAGGATCTTTCTAGAATAGCTTAAATTTAAAGCACTGATTTTGTAATTCAGAGATAAACAACTTTTTTCTAGATTATTTGCACGACTTTAATTCTAGTATAACTTTAAAATAAATCGGAAAAAACATTAAATAAATTTGATTTTAATACTATAAATAAAGGTATTAAATGAAATAATAAAACAATTTTAGAATATCTTTTTATAGAATAGCCCCTTAAAAAATAAGAAGAAAAAGAACCGTGTCTTACAGAAGAATATAAATATATATTATAACTAGCTCTAAAAAAGATTATTAAACCTATAATTAAAACTAACCAAAAATTAAAATTTCAAAGTATAGGAACAATTGCTATTTCTCCTATTAAATTTAATGTAGGAGGACAAGCTATATTGATACAACAAAAAATAAATCAAAATATTCTTAAGATTGGATAAACCTGTAATATCCCTTTTATATAAGGAATATTTCGAGTATGTCTTTTTTTATAAGTAAAATAAGCGAGACAAAATATAGCAGAAGAAGAAAATCCGTGAGCAACTATAGTCACAATAGCTCTAAAAATACCCCAACTTGTATCTATCAGAATTCCAGCTGCTACAATCCTTATATGTCCCACTGAAGAATATGCAACTAAAGACTTAACATCCACTTGTCGTAAACATATTATTGTAGCCAAAAATCCTCCTCATATTCTTAAACTAACCAAAACTAAAGAAGTTATATTTAATTTTATATTTATACAAAAATTTATTTGTATTATTCCATATCCTCCTAATTTTAGCAAAATTCCAGCTAAAATTATTGAACCTGCTAATGGTGCCTCTACATGAGCTTTAGGAAGCCATAAATGTACCCCATATATAGGCAACTTTACTAAAAAAGCCCCATAAATAATTAATCTAATTATTCCTCCTAAAATAGGGCTTCTCAAATGTAATATATAATTATCTATTGTTCCTATGTTAGAACAATGTCATAAAATTACAAGTAATAAAGGTAAAGAAGCTCCTACTGTATACAATATTATATAAGTTCCAGCCTGTAACCGCTCAGGCTGATACCCCCACCCAACAATTAAAATTAAAGTAGGAACTAATGAAGCCTCAAAAAAAATATAAAATAAAATAAGATTTGAAACTGAAAAAGCAAGAATTAATACACTACATAAACAAGTTAAACATAAAATATATATATTAGAAAATTTTTCTTCTGGTGTAGCAATTAGAGAAAGTAAGCAAAGTAAACAAGACAAAAAAACCAAAAGTCTAGAAATCCTTGAAGATAAAAAAAAAGTATCTATAGATATAACAAATCTTTGATTTATTGATACTAACGCCACAAGAATTGACAATATTAATCTAAATATTACTGTTATTCAATTAGTAAAAGTAAAAGATACCACAATAATAAAAATAAGTTCAATCACATGAAGATGGAGAACGATTTTCCCCAAACTCAAGTTAGCAGCCTAAGTTTCAAATCTTCAAACTATTTTTGTTTTAATAAGAGTTTTGAAAGCTCTTTTAGAGAAATAACTTCTCAACAAAAATATTACGTAAATTTTATCCTCAATCCGTAATTAATGCTTATTTTAACTATTATATTTACTGTTATCTTATGTCTAATTTTAATTTTAATCTACTATATAACAAATTATCTTAATTACTCTACATCTCAAGAAAAACAAACTCCCTTCGAATGCGGATTTGATCCTTTAAGTAAAATACGATCACCATTTTCCACTCGTTTTTTCTTATTAGTGGTTCTTTTTTTAATTTTTGATGTGGAAATTGCTCTTTTATTTCCTGTTCTAAATATATTAAGAGTAAAAGTTTCACTTTTTATAACAATAGCTTTACTTATTTTTTTAATTGTTCTTTTATTTGGTATATTTCATGAATGAAAGGAAGGAGCTTTAGATTGATTTAGAAATTAAAACAGGTAAGCTAAATTATAAGCTTTTGGGCTCATAACCCAACAATGGTTGTATTCCCCTGTTTAAAAACTTTGTATTGATTATAAGTTAGCTTAGGTAAAACTTCTAGCATGGTAATAATAGTATCTAAGAAAACATAACTAAAAGAAAACTTTTTAACCCAGCAAGAAACATTAAACTATATTAGAAATAATAATTTAATTTAGCCTAAATAAGTTGGACCAATATAGGTGCCAGCAGTCGCGGTCATACCTAACAGCTTAGTTAACTCTACTAGGCTAGCTTAAAAAAATAATTCTTTATAAATAGGTGAAATTATTATAAGAATAAATTTTATTTTTTTAACTTTTAGCTTAAGCTCTAAAGATAAACTAGGATTAGATACCCTACTATATAGAGTATAAATTATCAAGCCTAAGCACTAAGACTTTAAAGTTAAAACTTAAACTACATGGCGGCAGTTAGAAATTTCAGGGGAACTTGCCAAGTAAATGATAATCCCCAAAAAACTCTACTTTTGTTCAAAGTTTGTATATCGCCGTCTTCAGCATTCATTTAAGATGAATCCAAAATGTTAAGAACAAAAAGACAGGTAAAGATGCAACCTATATAAAAGTTTAGGTGAGTTACAATATTGATTTTATTTTGGAATTGTTTTGAAATAAAACAAAAAAACTGGACTTGAAAGTAAAATATAAAAAAAATATTAACTGAATTTTTAATTTAACTGTGTACAAATCGCCCGTCGCTTTCGTTGAAAAATGAAATAAGTCGTAACACAGTAGGTGTACCGGAAGGTGTACCTGTCTTTTTGGTGAAATTATCACATCACTTTTTCAAGGTGAAATTGAATTTTATAAATTCTTAAGATAAACTTAACATTCACGTTTAATATTTATTTGCTTGAAAGCGAAAATATTTGCACTAAGTTTCGGCCTTAGCTTTGAGATTTATTCTCTCAAGCAAATGTTTTCTGATTTGTTTTCTTCCCTAGATTGTATGCAATCAGGTAAATTATCTTTTTTGATATGAACTACACCAATCCTTGTAGCCTCATTATTTGTAATTTCAAATTCTTGAAGTCAAAATTTTAATAAAATAATTTTAGGATTTATTTCTACTATTAGTGAGACTCCACAAAAATCATTAATAGGATTTCCTTTAATACTTCTTACTATCTTCTGATTTCTTATTTTTATAAATTTTTTAGGATTAATCCCATTTGTCTACGGACCAACTAGAAATATTTGGGTTTCAGCTTCCTTAGCTTTGGTTTTTTGAAGTCTTCTAATTTTATCAGGATGAATAAGTTTTCCTAAAGAATCCGCAGCTCACTTTGCTCCATCAGGAGCTCCTGGAGGGTTTGTTCCATTTTTAGTTCTTATTGAAACAGCTAGAATTTTAATTCGGCCTCTTACCTTAACTATTCGGATTATTGCTAATATTAGAGCAGGACATATTATTATAGGATTAATTGCAGCTTCTCTAGCTGCAGCTAACATTTATACTTTTATTCCTGTAATAATAATCCATGTAGGCTACAATATATTTGAAGTATTTGTCTGCTCGATTCAAGCATATGTATTTTCACTTCTTCTAAAACTATATGGTGAAGAACATCCATCCTAAAACAATATAAATTAAGGATGAAGCTAACGCATTTAATTGTTGATTAAAATATTGCATATAGAATAGTATGCCTTCCTTGATGCCTCAATTAAGACCAATATTAGGATTTTTAATATTTATTTTTATTCTTACTTTTTATATTATTTTACTTTGTGGATTAAGAAAAAAAAATCCATTTATTATGTCTACAAAAGTAGCCAAGAGAAATAAAAAATCTATTTTCTTTTTTCAACAAATTTAATATAATAATCTATTGTGAAATGGCAGAACTAATGCATAAACTTTAAGCGTTTATTATGACTTTTTAGTCTTTCCCAACCAAAACAAAGAAACCTAATCTACTAAGTGTAAATAAGTCACAGGAGGTTTTGATTCTCCAAGAGGGATCAACCCAGTAGATTATTATTAAAGACAGACTGTAGTTTTAACAAAATAATAAGGTGCAAATTTATCGATGGGGAAACTTACCTCCAGTTTGGAAAGACAGGCAATTAGTTTACCGGAGACACAAAAAGTGCTGTTTTTACACAAAATATACAAAGCTAAAACATTAAAGTTTTAGTTTGGTTTCTTTGTTTTGGGTGTTACGTGTTATTTTTCAAGTAATGGTACTAGAATTGGTCAAAAAATTAGGACAACTGTTGTACACTTAAAATTTTCTTGACAAAACACACCTAAAATAATTAAAAATTTAGAAATATTCTAGAAATTTAAAAATATTTTAGTTCTTTTACTTGAAGAATAAAAAAGTGCAAAAATGACCATTTTATAAGTTATTTTTCAAGTAAAAAGACTAGGTAAAAACAATCTTATAGATTATCTAAGGTTCCACAGACCAAAATTTTAATTAAACTAGTCTTTACCTTTCTAATTTGTCAAAAAATTCTTTAGTCTATGTCAACTAGTCTTTTTGCTTGGAAGGCAAATGTACCAAAAATACTTACTAAAGAAATTATTAGAATTCTAAATTACAAAAATCTTCTAAACTAACAGCTTCTACCACAATTGGCATAAAAGAGTGATTAGCTCCACAAATTTCTGAACATTGCCCATAATAAACTCCCGGTTTTTCTATAAACATTCTTATTCTATTTAAACGTCCTGGTACAGCATCCATCTTTACTCCTATAGAAGGTAAAGTTCAAGCATGTAAAACATCAGCTGATGTTGCAATTACTGTAGTTTCCATACCAAAAGGAATCACGGCCCGATTATCAACTTCTAACAACCGATAATCACCCTCATTTAAATCATTTTCAGGTACTATATATGAATCAAATCTTCCATTATTTGATAAAGGAATTTCATATCTTCAATATCACTGATGGCCAGTAGCCTTTAAAATAATTCCCTTACCCCTTTGTTCATCTAACAAATATAATAATCGAAGTGAAGGGAGAGCTAATCAAATTAATAAAATAGCAGGAACAATAGTTCAAACTGTCTCCAACCGTTGAGCTTCCAAAACTGTCCGAGAAGTAAAACTATTTAAAACCAGTTTTACACCTAAAATTGCAACAAACGTAAAAATTCCCAATAAAAGAACTATTGCATGGTCATGAAATAAAAATATTTCTCTTTGTATTGGAGAAGCAGCATCTATTAAGTTAAATTGGCCTCAAAATCTCATTTAAACAAAAGAAATATTCTATAATTACAGCTTCAATGTAAAGCTTTAAATTTTAAGCTATTTGTTTATTTTAACTACAACTTTTTATTGTATCTAAAGCTTGACAAGCTCTTATTTTATTTTAAACCAAGTTAAAAACTTAAAATTTTTTTCCAAATTATAGAAATACTTACTAATATAGGAAAACATAAAAAGTAAAGAATACTAACAGGGACTGCTAATGTTACATAGGGCTCCTCAATTGGACAAGCCCCTAACCAACTTAAAATCATGAAAAGAACTACCAAACTTCAAAATGTAATTTGATATGGGGGAGTAAATGAAGCAGGTAAAAGTTTATTATAATAAACTCCTAATGGTAAAAAATACAAAATTAATACAGAAGCTGCAAATGCTACTACTCCTCCTAACTTGTTAGGAACTGCCCGTAAAATAGTATATGCAAATAAAAAATATCATTCAGGTTGAATATGTACTGGAGTTACTATAGATCTAGCATGATTAAAGTTTTCTGGATCACCTAAAACAGTAGGAAAAAAAAATCCGAGAACCACTAATATTATTAATAAAATTACAAAACCCACAATATCTTTCCAAGTAAAATAAGGATGAAAAGGAATTTTTCTAACATGGCTTAATTCTCCAAGAGGATTTGTTGAACCTTTTTCATGTAATAATAAAACATGAAGAGCTCTCAATGCTCCAATTAAAAAAGGTAAAATGAAATGTAAAGAATAAAATCGATTTAAAGTAGACTGTCCAACAGAAAATCCCCCTCAAACCCATTCAACAATGTATCTACCTAAATAAGGGATAGCAGAAAGTAAATTAGTAATTACAGTAGCCCCCCAAAAAGATATTTGTCCTCAAGGTAATACATAACCTAAAAAAGCAGTTCCCATTCTTATAAGAAAAATAGTTACTCCTACTATTCAAGTGTATGGTTGAGAAACATAACTTTGATAATATAATCCCCGACCAATATGTAAATATAAAAAAACAAAAAATAAAGAGGCACCATTAGCATGAATATTCCGAAATAATCATCCAGCTGGGACATCTCGTATAATATGAATAACTGAAGCAAAAGTATTAGTTATATCAGCTGTGTAGTGTATAGACAAAAAAAGACCAGTTAAAATTTGTAAACCTAATAATAAACCCAAAATAGATCCTCCATTTCACCAAATAGAAAATCTTATTGGTCTTGGTAAACCTAAAAGCTGTTCAATTGGGTTAGCTTGACGAAGTTTATGCATAAAAATTTAAAGAACTTATTGACATTACATAATCATTTCCCCGGAGCCGGAGAAGTCTTACAAGTAATCCTAACCCTAATGCTGCTTCACAAGCGGCAAAAGTTAACAATACCAAAAATAAATGAAAATTTGCTCCATATATTAAAACAAAAGAAAATAAAAATATTAATAATCTAAGTATTAAAGCTTCTAGGCTAATGAGCATAACAAGAATATGTATATTTAATTTAGCAAAAGCAAAGAAAGAAGTCCCAATTCCCAACCAAGAAACTTTTATTAAAAACACCGAAACTAGAATATTCATTTTTGGTTTTGAAAACCAATGGTTTAATTTTAACCTATAGTTCCCGCAAGGGACAATTAAGTCATAAATAAATTTACAGTTTACCGCCTAGAATTTCAGCCACCAAAATTAAAAATTAATTCTTAAAGAAATTAAACAAAGAGCACACAAAGAAAAGGGTAAAAAAGATTTTCAACACAATATTATTAATAAATCATATCGAAACCGAGGATAAGCTCCCCGTACTAATAAAAATACAATAGCCATAACTGCTACTTCTATAGAAAGAATTAAAGAAGAAATAAAAAACTGAGAAAAAAATCATACCCTTGTAGCCACAGATATAAATAAAATTCTTGCATATTCAGCCAAAAAAAGCATAGCAAACAATCCTCCTCCAAATTCAACATTAAATCCAGATACTAATTCTGATTCTCCTTCTGCAAAATCAAATGGTGCTCGATTAGTCTCAGCAACCGTTCTTGTAAACCATACCATAGATATAGGAATAAGAAGAAATATTACTGGGAAACCTAAATTATAAGTTTGTTCCCAAGAACAACTACATAATATAAAAGCCCTAAAAAGTAAAAGAAGTAATATAGTTACTTCATAAGAAATAGTCTGAGCTGATGCCCGAAGAGCCCCTAAAAAAGCATATTTTGAATTTGAAGCCCAACCTGCCAACATTGTTCCATACACATTTAAAGAAGTAATACAAAAAAATAGTAAAAGACCTCAAGCCACAAATTTATTAGAAAATGATCTAGGATAAAGATATCATACAGATAGTCCTAAAACTAAACTTAAAATTGGTGCAAATAAAAATATATATTGATTCCTTCCATAAGGTATAACTTTTTCTTTTATAAATAACTTCACCGCATCAGCTAAAGGTTGAATAATTCCCCAAATTCTTACCTTATTAGGACCTTTACGTATTTGGACATAACCTAAAACTTTTCGTTCCAATAAAGTAAAAAACGCTACTGCTAATAAAACACATAAACAAGTTAAAATTCTACTTACTAAGAAAAGCACCAGCTAATAAAATAAAAAGTATAAAAAAAGATGAAAGTACTAAACGAGAATTAGGCCATATTCTTTCCTGAATTAGTTTTGACCCTCATCAAATAGGATAATTTTGTAAACTAAAATAAGGTTCAATTCAACCATTATCTAAAAATTTTAATTTTTCTATAAAAATTCTAAAAGGCTTAATAGTCCCATAAACTACAGGAGTAAGAAAAAATAAACTTGATAATAAAAACCTATTTTTAGATTTTTTAACTCTTAAAATTCCCATTAAAATACCCAATAAAGTAACTAAATTAATTACTATAGCTTCTAATTTAGGTAAAAATGCTAACTCAAGATTAGAAACTTCTAATCTTAAAATTATCTTTCCTCCCATAATTGCCCCTAATGCTAAAACTAGCACTGGCAAAGAAGTATATATATTAGAATTACTAGATAATAAAGAAATTCCAGTTTTATTTCAAGAAACAGATTTCAATATACGAAAAACATATTTTGCTGTTATTATAGTTGCAATTATTATAATAAAAATACTAAACAAATTAATAGGACTCATAAATATTTTCTCCAAAATTATATGCTTAGAATAAAAAGCTCTTATAAATGGGGCTCCAACTAAACATAAACTCCTAATATTAAACATTACACAAGTTATAGGTATTAAAACCCCAACGCCTCCTATTATACGAATATCCTGAACGCCAAAAGTTACTATTAAAATATGTCCAGCAGCCAAAAACAATAATGCCTTAAAAAGAGCATGTGTATATAAATGAAATAATCCTAATGATGGAAAATTTATTCCCAAACTAAAAACTATTACACCTAATTGACTTAAAGTAGACAAAGCAATAATTTTTTTAATATCATTTTCATAAGTAGCTGCTCAACCTCCTAAGAGACAAGTTATAGAACCACATAATAACAACATTCTACAAATTCTTTGGTCTAAAGGTAATGAATATCTAAGACGAATAATTAAAAAAATACCAGCAGTTACTAAAGTTGATGAATGAACTAATGCCCTAACTGGCGTTGGAGCAGCTATAGCTGCAGGAAGCCAAGACCTAAAAGGAAATTGAGCTCTTTTAGTTAAGGCTGCAATACAAAATATTAAAATTATCCCAGAAGAATAAAATATTTCTTCTCTTATATTTAAAAAACTATATTGACCTTCTGTTATAAATAAAAATATTCTTAATACAATAACTACATCCCCTAAACGATTAATTATTAAAGTTTGAAATCCTGCAAACTGAGAATCTTTTCTATCATAATAAATAATTAATGCAAAAGAAGTAATTCCTAAACCATCTCAACCTACTAAAAGAAAAAAAATAGATCCTGAAAAAATTAAAAAATTTATAGAAACTACAAAAGATAGTAAAATTCAGATAAATCGGTCAGAAAAAGGATCTTCTTCTATATACTTTTGAGAAAACATAAAAACGCTTCCAGAAATTAATGTTACAACTATGCTAAACCTTACCCTAACTTTATCAAAAATAAATATAAAAGAAAAATTGGAACTTGATAAATCAAATAAATCTACCTCTAAAATTATTGTCTTATTTAATTTTAACAAAACATAAGCTATTACTAGTATATAAAATGAATACCTAAATAATAATAGAGAAAACTTTAAACTTTTAATTTTTTTCATTATTAACAGTAAAGCATCCGGCTCCTGAAATTCGTACAACCACCAATAACATAACTAAAAGCAAAATAGCCAAAAATAAAAAAATAGAAAGATTTGTTCTTTCTATTAGTTTCTCTCCTCTTATTCAAGTCCTATGTCCTAAAAATTTAAAAGTAAGTATCCTTTCCCTTTTTAAAGAAAAAAAACAAGAACCAACCAAAATACTAGATATTCCAATTAATCTTAATTTAAATGGATAATTTCTTCTTACTAAACAAATATAAATAAATATAACCAATAAGCCTCCAACATATACTAAAAATAATACATAAGAAAATCAAAATCTCGAAAACAAAGAAATTATTCTTACTATGGCCAAACTAATAGCAACAACTATTCCAGCTATCCTAATAGGATTTTTAAATAAAGGAAAACAAAGAATTAAAGAAATACAAAATCAAGAAATAAATATCAATTCAAAAATAGTAATTTTAACTACCCTCTAACTCCCAAAGTTAGTATTCTGCAAAACTCTTTTTGATAAATAAATTGGTTCTAAGACATTAGTCTTCTTTCTAATTGCAAACCAGATCTTCTAAAATAAAGTATAGAACCGACTAATATATTAATATTATGTATTGATCCTAAATCAATTGCATCTCTTCTGCCAAGTCAATTTAATGTATCTTAAATATACTAAAAATTGGTCCTTTCGTACTAAATTCTTAAAATAAAAGGATAGAATCTGACCTGGCTTACGCCGGTCTGAACTCAGATCACGTAGGAAATTACAGTTCGAACAGAACTTATCTAATAAGCGGCTAACCTACTAGTTTCCTAGTCCAACATCGAGGTCACAAACTAAATTATAAAATTTTGCTGTTATCCCTAAGGTAGCTTATTCAAATTTATAAATATCGGTAGATTTAATTTAAGGAAATTTTAATGTTCCTATGTTGCCCCAACAAAACTGTCTTAAAAAATTTTTAATTTTAGTAAAGCTCTAAGGGTCTTCTCGTCCTTTTTCTTAAAACAGGCTTTTTCACCTGAATAGTAATTTCAATAAATTAATTTTAGAGACAGCTAAGCTCCGTGATTCCATTCATACATGGCCTCATTTAAAGGCCAATTTATTGTGCTACCTTAGCACGGTCAAGGTACCGCGGCCATTCATGAGATAAACATTGGGCAGGTTTAATCTTAGATCAATTATCCTAAGACTATGTTTTTGTTAAACAGTCGAAGCTTATATTTGCCGAATTCCTTTTAATTAATTATCTCCAATAATTATAAAACAATATTTTATTAAAATATACAATTATTTTATATACTACTTATTTATACATGATTAATTATAAAATTGAAATATTTACAAAAACTTTCTAAAAATTAGATAAAATAAAAAATTAATAATTAATTAATTTAAATTTGATAGGATTAACTCTAAAAAATATATCTTTTAATTAAAATTCTATTTACACAAAATCTCACCACTTTGTGTATAAATTTAACAGCACTAAATGCTTTTCAAAAGTTACCAGATATCTTAAAAATTGAAAGTTTTTCACTCCTAATTATTAGTCTTTTAGCCATATTTCAACATAACTATTATCTTATCCTAAAAAATGCTAATAACTAGATCTTCTTATTTCGGGAACTATAATAAAATATGTTTTTTATATAACCATTATACAAAAGGTAAAATATATTAATTCATAAATTTATTTTTATTCCAATGATGTAATATAATAACAAAGTAATAATAAATTTTTAAACTTCTAATTAATATAAAAACGCCTTTAACCTGGATTTTTTCAATGTAACTGAAATGTAAAAATTTTATACTTCGCCTTTATATTTTAATAATTTTAAACAACAGTAACAGAACTCTCTGTATTACTATGAAAATCTAATGGAAGAATTTCCTCCCATTCTCGAGAAAGACTTGGAGCTTTTGTAAATAATACCCCCCGCTGAGTAATTAAAGCTTCCCATAAAATAAAAATAAACATTAAAATAGCAAAAATAGAAAAAAGGGAACCAAATGAAGACACTTGATTTCATTTAAAATAAGCATCAGGATAATCAGAATACCGACGAGGTATTCCAGCTAAACCCAAAAAATGTTGAGGAAAAAAAGTTAAATTAACGGCACAAAATATAACCAAAAAATGAGCTTTCGCCCATCGCTCATGTAAAGTAAGTCCAGTTATTAAAGGAAACCAATAAACAAACCCTCCAAAAATAGCAAAAACAGCACCCATCGACAAAACATAATGAAAATGAGCCACCACATAGTATGTATCATGAAGAACAATGTCTAAAGAAGAATTTGAAAGAACAATACCAGTTAATCCTCCTAAAGTAAATAAGAAAATAAACCCTAACACCCAATATATAGAAGCATTAAAAGGACCTCAACTTCCATATAAAGTTATTAATCATCTAAAAATCTTAATCCCTGTTGGTACAGCAATTACCATTGTAGCAGCAGTAAAATAAGCTCGAGTATCTACATCTATTCCAACTGTAAATATATGATGAGCTCAAACAATAAATCCTAAAATTCCAATAGAAATTATTGCATAAATTATTCCTAAAGTACCAAAAGCTGGTTTTAAAGTAAAATTTCTTAGAATATGAGAAACTATACCAAAACCAGGAAGAATTAGAATATATACTTCTGGGTGCCCAAAGAATCAAAATAAATGTTGATATAAAATAGGATCACCACCACCAGCAGGATCAAAAAAACTAGTATTAAAATTCCGGTCAGTAAGAAGCATAGTAATAGCCCCAGCTAATACAGGAAGAGATAATAATAATAAAAAAGCAGTTACCAACACTGATCAAACAAATAATCTAATACGTTCTATTCTTATAGCCGAAGAACGTATATTAAAAATAGTTGTAATAAAATTAATTGCTCCTAAAAGAGAAGAAGCCCCCGCAAGATGAAGAGAAAAAATAACAAGGTCTACTGAAACCCCTCCATGAGCTACAGGCCCTGATAAAGGGGGATAAACAGTTCATCCAGTACCAGCCCCTCCTTCTATAAGAGTAGAACATAATAAAAGAATAAAAGATGGAGGCAACAACCAAAATCTTATATTATTTATTCGAGGAAAACTTATATCAGGAGCCCCAATAAGCAATGGTACTATTCAATTCCCAAAACCTCCAATTATTAAAGGTATTACTATGAAAAAAATTATTACAAATGCATGAGCGGTAACAATTACATTATAAAAATGATCATCACCTAAAAATGCTCCAGCTGTCCCTAATTCAAATCGAATTAATAAACTAAGTCCTGTTCCAAGTAAACCACATCATATTCCAAAAATGATGTATAATGTACCAATATCTTTATGATTAGTTGAAAAAAGTCAACGCAT